TCGATTTCTCAATAAGATGAATTACGATCATTGCATAATTGGCTCCCTTGAAAAGCGTTGGCGCACGTGTAAACGAGGTGCTCTACCTAACTGAGCTATAGCCCTTGTCATATATATATTAACATATCTACAATTTCTTGTCAAGATAAGATGGATATAGATATTCCATGATCCCACATCATAGTTCTTTGATATGTTTACTGTTAACAGATGGGTATTGCTTAGAAATAATATTCCATCTATAATTCCCGAAGTGATGGGTCCTTTTTTGGTGATAAATGACCTACTTAACTCAGTGGTTAGAGTATTGCTTTCATACGGCGAGAGTCATTGGTTCAAATCCAATAGTAGGTAAAACTTATTAGATACCGGAGTCAATGGTATCTAATAAGTTTTTCTACCCATCGTCTTTTTGTTGTATCAGATTAGACTTGATTGTGTTCAATTAGTAGAACTAAAATGTGGTGTATAATAAAGAACTTCTACTAAAAAAAAAACTTCTTTTGGTTATTTTGATGTATTGACTAGTTGGAAATAGTATTGATAGCCTCTACTCGTGTCTTAGCCCGTCTGAGAGCTAGATTCGCCTCAATTGCTTGTTTCTTACCCTCAGCTTTACTGAAATTAGCTTCAGCTATTTCAAGAGTTTTTTGAGCTTCTTGCGGATCGATGTCAGTACTCATCTCCGCATCATTTCCTAAAATAGTGATCTCATTATTACCTATTCTAGCAAAACCGCCCATTAGAGCCACCGTTAACCATTGGTCGTTGAGGCGTATTCTCAAAAGACCTATATCTACAGCCGTGGCAATAGGGGCGTGGTTTGGTAATACGCCAATTTGGCCACTATTAGTAGATAAAATAATTTCTTTCACTTCTGAATCCAAAATAATTCGATTAGGAGTCAGTACACAAAGATTTAAAGTCATTTCTTCAATTTGCTCTCCACTTCTAAGTTCATAGCTTTCGCGGTAGCTTCATCGATGTTACCCACTAAATAAAAGGCCTGCTCGGGAAGACCATCTAATTCTCCGGAAAGAATCAGTTGAAACCCCCTAATTGTTTCTGCGAGACCAACATATTTTCCCGGAGAACCAGTAAATACTTCTGCCACGAAGAAGGGTTGTGATAAGAAACGCTCAATTTTTCGCGCTCTTGCTACAGTTAAACGATCCTCTTCGGATAATTCGTCCAATCCAAGGATAGCTATAATGTCCTGAAGTTCTTTATAACGTTGTGAGGTTTGCTTAACTCTTTGCGCAGTTTCATAATGTTCCTCGCCAACAATCCGGGGTTGTAACATAGTTGACGTAGAATCTAAAGGATCTACTGCTGGATAAATACCTTTGGCGGCTAATCCCCTTGATAGTACGGTAGTAGCATCTAAATGTGCAAATGTCGTTGCAGGAGCAGGATCGGTCAAATCGTCCGCAGGTACATAAACTGCTTGTATCGAAGTTATGGATCCCTCCTTGGTAGAAGTAATTCTTTCTTGCAAAGAACCCATTTCTGTACTAAGGGTAGGTTGATAACCCACCGCAGAGGGCATTCTCCCTAATAAGGCGGATACTTCTGATCCCGCTTGGACGAAACGAAATATATTATCGATGAATAGAAGCACGTCTTGTTCATTAACATCACGGAAATATTCCGCCATGGTTAGGGCAGTCAACCCAACTCTCATACGAGCTCCCGGCGGTTCATTCATTTGACCATAGACTAGAGCTACTTTCGATTCCGCAATATTTTTTTCATTAATCACTCCAGATTCTTTCATTTCCATGTAGAGATCATTTCCTTCACGAGTACGTTCGCCTACTCCACCAAATACGGATACGCCTCCATGAGCTTTGGCAATGTTATTGATCAATTCCATGATGAGTACTGTTTTACCTACTCCAGCTCCCCCAAACAGTCCAATTTTTCCTCCACGGCGATAGGGAGCTAAAAGATCCACCACTTTAATTCCTGTTTCAAAGATTGATAATTTCGTATCTAACTGTATAAAGGCAGGCGCAGATCTATGAATAGGAGATGTTGTGCGAGTATCTACAGGACCTAAATCATCAACAGGCTCTCCAAGAACGTTGAAAATTCGTCCGAGAGTAGCTCCGCCGACTGGAACACTTAGAGGAGCTCCCGTGTCAATCACTTCCATCCCTCTCGTCAGACCATCTGTAGCACTCATAGCGACAGCTCGAACTCGATTATTTCCTAATAATTGCTGTACCTCACAAGTAACATTCATTTGTTGACCAACATTATCTCGACCCTTAACTACCAAAGCGTTATAAATATTAGGCATCTTGCCGGGGGGAAAAACGACATCCAGGACTGGGCCAATAATTTGAGCGATGCTCCCTAGGTTTTTTTCTTCAAGTGTGGAAACCACAGGACCAGAAGTAGTAGTATTGATTCTCATAATCATAATAAAGTTAAATATGTTGAAATTTTGTAATAGTACCGAATCTAAAATAAATGTCCGATACCAAGTTGATCGGTTATTTCAATAAGAAATAAATGGAATTGGCATTCGATTTAGTTGGTACTACCCAACCGAATCCAATTCAATTGTGTACTCACTCAATGAGTCGATTTTCAAGTTCAACTAATCTTTTTTTTCATATAACTTTCTGTCGATTTTTCTTTTTATACCTTTTCATGGATGAATTATGCCTATTTTCACGTCTAGGATTTACATATACAACATATATCACTGTCAAGAGGGAGTTTTTCTTAGTATTTATTAGATTAATAATAAGAAGGGGGTCTATTTTCAATTATAAAAAATTAAAAAAAGGATTGGGTTGCGCCATATATATCAAAGAGTATACAATAATGATGTATTTCATGGATCAAATACATGGTCTAATAACGAACCATTTTAACATTTGAATTAATTGATAATATTAGTTGAATATTTTAAAAATATTTTTGTCAAAGGTTTCATTCATTTATGCCTAATCCATATCGAGTAGACCTTGTTGTTGTGAGAATTCTTAATTCATGAGTTGTAGGGAGGGACTTATGTCACCACAAACAGAGACTAAAGCAAGTGCTGGATTCAAAGCTGGTGTTAAAGATTACAAATTGACTTATTATACTCCTGACTACAAAACCAAAGATACTGATATCTTGGCAGCATTCCGAGTAACTCCTCAACCTGGAGTTCCACCTGAAGAAGCAGGCGCCGCGGTAGCTGCCGAATCTTCTACTGGTACATGGACAACTGTATGGACTGACGGACTTACTAGTCTTGATCGTTACAAAGGACGATGCTACCACATTGAGAGCGTTGTTGGAGAGGAAAATCAATATATTGCTTATGTAGCTTATCCCTTAGACCTTTTCGAAGAAGGTTCTGTTACTAACATGTTTACTTCCATTGTGGGTAATGTATTTGGTTTCAAAGCCCTACGAGCTCTACGTCTGGAGGATCTGCGAATTCCTACTTCTTATTCCAAAACTTTCCAAGGCCCGCCCCACGGTATCCAAGTTGAAAGAGATAAATTAAACAAGTATGGTCGTCCCTTATTGGGATGTACCATTAAACCAAAATTGGGATTATCCGCAAAGAACTACGGTAGAGCGGTTTATGAATGTCTACGCGGTGGACTTGATTTTACTAAGGATGATGAAAACGTGAACTCACAACCATTTATGCGTTGGAGAGACCGTTTCGTATTTTGTGCCGAAGCTATTTATAAGGCGCAAGCCGAAACGGGTGAAATCAAAGGACATTACTTGAATGCCACTGCGGGTACATGTGAAGAAATGATGAAAAGGGCCCAATTTGCTAGAGAATTGGGAGTTCCTATCGTAATGCATGACTACTTAACTGGGGGATTTACTGCAAATACTAGCTTGGCTCATTATTGCCGCGACAACGGCCTACTTCTTCACATTCACCGCGCAATGCATGCAGTTATTGATAGACAGAAAAATCATGGTATCCATTTCCGTGTACTAGCTAAAGCATTACGTATGTCTGGTGGAGATCATATTCACTCTGGTACAGTAGTGGGTAAACTGGAAGGAGAACGTGAGATTACTTTAGGTTTTGTTGATTTACTACGTGACGATTTTATCGAAAAAGACCGAAGTCGTGGTATTTTTTTCACTCAAGATTGGGTCTCTATGCCAGGTGTTCTACCCGTAGCTTCAGGGGGTATTCATGTTTGGCATATGCCTGCCCTGACCGAAATCTTTGGGGATGATTCCGTACTTCAGTTCGGCGGAGGAACTTTAGGGCACCCTTGGGGAAATGCACCTGGTGCAGTAGCTAATCGAGTGGCCTTAGAAGCGTGTGTACAAGCTCGTAATGAGGGACGTGATCTTGCTCGTGAAGGTAATGAAATTATCCGCGAAGCTTGCAAATGGAGCCCTGAACTAGCCGCTGCGTGTGAAGTCTGGAAGGCGATCAAATTCGAGTTCGAACCAGTGGATACGATAGATAAGCCAAGCCAGTAGATAAAGATAGGCTAGAAGATTAAGTTAGATAAAATCTAAGAAATAAGCGCACGTAATTCAGTAATTCTAGTTTGTTCTCCCAATTGCAATTAAACTCGGCCCAATCTTTTCCTAAAAAAAAGGATTGAGCCGACATGAGTATCCTATACTATATGTACAGACCTTGCCTAATATATAGGCAACACAAGATCTAAATACAAGATAAGATCAAAGAGTCAAGTAAACAACCCAATACTTCTATTATTTATTGTTAGATCCATAATATAATTAATCCTATGGATCTTGGGATTCGCGGATCATTTTATATCCCGTAGGTTCAGACCATGGATCAAGCCGGGTAAGGGCTCCTTCTACCCATCCTGTATATTGTCTTTTTCGTTCCATGTCGCAATAAAATAAAAGCAAAGCGTATTATTTTATTCTAGGATACGAGATTCTGCGAGAATGAATTCTTCATTTATAGTAAGAAAAACAACTATTTATCTTTTTCTTGATAATTTGTATATGACATGCGAAAAACCAGTCTTTATATTTTAAAATGGAGAAAAATATTCTAGCATAATATAGATCGAAGCAAATATCCCGAAAAAAAGAATGATTTCTTTCAATACTCACTCTTTGTTAGTTTAAAATCCTAATGATTAGATACATATACTTAATTCTGATCGTAAATAAGAAATAAATAGTAACTAAAAAAAAAATAAAATAATTATTTTTCGAATGACTATTCATATATTTAATTTTTATCAAATAGGGGGCGGGAAAACTCTATGGAAAAACGGCGATTCAATTCGATGTTGTTTAACGAAAAGATAGAACATAGGTGTGGGCTAAGTAAATCAACGGATAGTTATGATGCTAGTGGACATACCAGTGGAAGTGAAGAGCCCATTATAAATGATACGGAGAAAAAAAGTCCTAGTTGGAGTAATAGCAGTAGTTATACTTTCAGTAATGTTGATTACTTATTTGATATGAGGAATATTTGGAGTTTGATCTCTGATGACACTTTTTTAATTAGGGATAGTAACGGTGACAATTATTCTCTATATTTTGATATTGAAAATAATATTTTTGAGATTGACAATGATAGTTCTTTTCTGAGCGAACTAGAAAGTTTTTTTTTGAGTTATTTTAATAGTGGGTCTAAGAGTAACAATCACTACTGCAATCATTATATGTATGATACTCAATCTAGTTGGACTAATCACATTAATAGTTGCATTGATAGTTATCTTCATTTTGAAGTCAGTATTAATAGTTCTATTTCAGGTCGTACCGACAATTATAGTGACAGTTATATTTATAGTTTCGTTTGTACTGAAAATATAAGTGGTAGTGAAAGCAGAAGTTCTAGTATAAGAACTAGTAGTAGTAGTAATGGTAGTGATTTCAATATAATAGAAAAATCAAATGATTTTGATCTAAATCAAAAATACCGACATTTATGGGTTCAATGCGAAAATTGTTATGGATTAAATTATAAAAAGTTTTTTAGGTCAAAAATGAATATTTGTGAACAGTGTGGATATCATTTGAAAATGAGTAGTTCAGATAGAATCGAACTTTCGATTGATCCGGGCACTTGGCATCCTATGGATGAAGATATGGTCTCTATGGACCCCATTGAATTTCATTCAGAGGAAGAACCTTATAGAGATCGTATCGATTCTTATCAAAAAAAGACAGGGTTAACTGAAGCTGTTCAAACGGGCATAGGTCAACTAAACGGTATTCCAATAGCAATTGGGGTTATGGATTTTCAGTTCATGGGGGGTAGTATGGGATCCGTAGTCGGCGAGAAAATAACCCGTTTGATTGAGTATGCTACTAATCGATCTTTACCTGTCATTATTGTGTGTGCTTCTGGAGGAGCGCGCATGCAAGAAGGAAGTTTGAGCTTGATGCAAATGGCTAAAATATCTTCTGCTTCATATTATTATCAATCAAATAAAAAGTTATTATATGTGTCAATCCTTACATCTCCTACAACCGGTGGAGTAACAGCCAGTTTTGGTATGTTGGGAGATGTTATTATTGCTGAACCAAATGCCTACATTGCATTTGCGGGTAAAAGAGTAATTGAACAAACATTGAATAAGACAGTACCCGAGGGTTCGCAATCGGCGGAGTATTTATTCCATAAGGGCTTATTCGACCCGATCGTACCACGCAATCCTTTAAAAGGTGTTCTGAGTGAGTTAGTTCAACTACATGGTTTCTTTCCCTTGAATCAACATTGAGGAAATGAAAGCATAGCACTGGATTCCATTATTTATACCGAACAAGTATTTCTATTTAATTCATAGTAATGAAAAAAAACTTAAGAAGACTGGTGTTTTTTTTGTGACATAAGTTTTCCACTTATAGTACTTATAGTAATAGTAAGAGTCAGAAGTTACGGATAATTTTTTTTCTTTTACAGATCCATTTTTATCTTACTTCTCTTCTATTTATGAATTTATGATTAGTAATCGTTAACCCCTTATCAACAGGATAAATTAAGTGTTTTATCCTTCGGATGAATGAAACTCAATATTTATTAAAGTGGATTATCATACATATTTATGTAGTAGAAAGATAAATAGGTACACTTAATTTCATTCTAAATTCCTTGCACTTATAATAGATTTAATTATTATTACTTATAATAGATATACTTATGATAAGATATCTTTATAATAGGTACAAATATTAAATTAGGGCACCCATTCTATGACAGATCTTAACTTACCCTCTATTTTTGTGCCCTTAGTGGGCCTAGTATTCCCGGCAATTGCAATGGCTTCTTTGTTTCTTCATGTCCAAAAAAATAAGATTGTATAGATTCGATAGGACAAAATCTCATCAATTTATTTCAACGCGGGATCATAAGAAGATCATAATAAAAATATTTATTTAGTGTAATATGGTAGCTTTTTCAAACACAAATGAAAGAACCCTTTGTTATACATATGGATACATGATATCTGCATAAATGCATGTATCTGCGGGTATATCTGGTTAAAAATAGATTGGCAAATATTTTAAATAGAAAGTCAACGTATCTAACCCATTACTCCTAATGGTTCCCATTAAAATAGTGCTAGTTGATGAAAGTTACTTCGGGATCAAGAGAAATAAAGTCAAATTCATTTGGGTTATTCTCTCAATTCCAATCGAATGAATGCAAGCGGATCTAGTATAGTATGAACTGGCAATCAAAACAGATATGGATAGGGCTTATAACGGGGTCTCGAAAAACAAGTAATTTTTGTTGGGCCTGTATCCTTTTTTTAGGTTCACTAGGATTCTTAGTGGTTGGAACTTCCAGTTATCTTGGTAGGAATTTGATATCTGTATTTTCATCTCAGCAAATCCTTTTTTTTCCACAGGGGATCGTGATGTCTTTCTATGGGATCGCAGGTCTATTCATTAGCTCCTATTTGTGGTGCACAATTTCGTGGAATGTGGGTAGTGGTTATGACCTATTTGATAGAAAAGAAGGAATAGTGTGTATTTTTCGTTGGGGATTCCCCGGAATAAACCGTCGAATTTTCCTTCGTTTCCTTATGAAAGATATTCAATCCATCAGAATGGAGATTAAAGAGGGTCTTTATCCTCGTCGCGTTCTTTATATGGAAATCAGAGGCCAGGGACCTATTCCCTTGACTCGTATTGATGAGAATTTGACTCCACGAGAAATTGAACAAAAAGCTGCCGAATTGGCCTATTTATTGCGCGTACCGATTGAAGTATTTTGAAATGAATGTTTTCTGAGCATGAGAGAAGGAACTTTCTAATTCCTCTTTTATTTATTTTTTTTAATAGAACTGAAGTTTCTTCAAAAGGTTCATTCGATCAAAACATATTAGATTTTATTTCCCCATTCCGTTGGTGAGGCGACTCGCATAGAATAAAACAAAAGCGGGGGAACGTACATATTACATATAACAACTGCAATAAAAAGCAATTTTTTGTATGCATAGGGAGCCCAACTCCATTCTTTTATACTAGTAAAAAGTCTAATAAATATGCTTGATCAAACATTTATTTCGTAATAAATAATTTCTCTTTTTAGGTTCAAAAATTGGACATGTTATTCCTAGGCTGCGGTTATCCGGTGAAACATTTTGAAATAATTAATTGATTCGGGGGGGGGGGGGGGGCGTTTCGAAATACGAATAATATTCGTTACTTCAATTGGGTTTTTCGGGTATTCATCGAAAGGAACAAATGAAGATGAAATTTGTTGGAATTTACCCAATTGAGATAGCTTCGGAAATCATATTTTTTATCCGAAAAGGAACCTTATTCTATTTCTATATTTAGATCCGAGGACTCCATTTTGACACAAAATGGGAATAGATTAATAGGTTCGATACCTTGTTATAGAATTCATGTTTCATAGAAATATCAGATAGAATCGACAAATGAAGTAAGTTCATTAACACAATTCACAGATATAAAATGAAAAAAAATAAAACATTAACTTCCTTCCCATATTTTGTATCTATAGTATTTTTACCCTGGTGGTTCTCTCTCTTTTTTCATAAAAGTCTGGAACCTTTGGTTACTAATTGGTGGAATACTCGGCAATCTGAAACTTTCTTGAATGATATTCAAGAAAAAAACGTTCTAGAAAGATTCATAGAATTAGAAGAAGTATTCCTGTTGGACGAAATGATAAAGGAGTACCCCGAAACACATATACAAAGACCTTGTATAGGAATACACAAAGAAACGGTACAATTGATCAAAACACACAATGAGTATCATCTCCATATCATTTTGCAGTTCTCGACAAATATAATCTGTTTCGCTATTCTAAGTGGTTATTTTCTTTTAGGTAATAAAGAACTTATTATTCTTAATTCTTGGATTCAGGAATTCCTATATAACTTAAGTGACACAATAAAAGCTTTTGCAATTCTTTTAGTTACTGATTTATGGATTGGGTTTCACTCGACTCATGGTTGGGAACTTATAATTGGTTCAGTCTACAACGATTTTGGATTGGCTCATAACGATCAAATTATATCTGGTCTTGTTTCCACTTTTCCAGTTATTCTAGATACAATTGTGAAATATTGTATCTTCCGTTATTTAAATCGTGTATCTCCTTCGCTTGTAGTCATTTATCATTCAATGAATGAATGAAGAACTTATTCGATCTTCTGATATCAATCAAATCAGATAGTTTCTTCGTGTATAAAGAAAGTATTTTCAATATGACTTATTCTTTATACTTCTACCTGTTCAAGGTATTTGTCCTATATTCGTACAATTATTCCAGTACAATGGCAGACTCGTGAATAGGGAACTATACTAGCTAGCTACCTTTCGAATTTATTGTATGTATAAATTCCGGGATCCATGATTGAACCATGCAAAATAGAAATACTTTTTATTGGGTAAAGGAACAGATAACTCGATCCATTTCTGTATCGATTCTTATATATGTAATAACTGGGGCATCTATCTCAAATGCATATCCCATTTTTGCGCAGCAGGGTTATGAAAATCCACGAGAAGCAACTGGACGAATTGT